AATTAATCGATCAACTTGCTATCGGACATTTTTTTTTTTATTTTGGATTCGATAATTTAATTTTCATTTTCGCAAAAAATTTCGACATACTTTACTATATATTATGAGAATCAATCCTACTACTTCTGGTCCTGGGGTTTCCACACTTGAAAAAAATAACCTGGGGCGTATCGCTCAAATTATTGGTCCGGTACTGGACGTAGCTTTTCCTCCGGGCAAGATGCCGAATATTTATAACGCTTTAGTAGTTAAGGGTCGAGACACTAGTGGCCAACCAATTAATGTAACTTGCGAGGTACAACAATTATTAGGAAATAATCGAGTTAGGGCTGTAGCTATGAGTGCTACAGATGGTCTAACGCGCGGAATGGAAGTTATTGACACAGGAGCTCCTTTAAGCGTTCCAGTTGGCGGAGCAACTCTTGGACGAATTTTTAACGTGCTTGGTGAGCCTGTTGATAATTTGGGTCCCGTAGATACTCGCACAACATCTCCTATTCATAGATCTGCGCCCGCCTTTACACAGTTAGATACAAAATTATCCATTTTTGAAACAGGAATTAAAGTGGTAGATCTTTTAGCCCCTTATCGCCGTGGAGGAAAAATCGGACTATTTGGGGGAGCAGGAGTGGGTAAAACAGTACTCATTATGGAATTGATCAACAACATTGCAAAAGCTCATGGAGGCGTATCCGTATTTGGCGGAGTAGGTGAACGTACTCGTGAAGGAAATGATCTTTACATGGAAATGAAAGAATCCGGAGTTATCAATGAACAAAATATTCCAGAGTCAAAAGTGGCGTTAGTCTATGGTCAAATGAATGAACCGCCAGGGGCGCGTATGAGAGTTGGGTTGACTGCCCTAACTATGGCGGAATATTTCCGAGATGTTAATGAACAAGACGTACTTCTATTTATCGACAATATCTTCCGTTTCGTCCAAGCAGGATCTGAAGTATCTGCCTTATTGGGTAGAATGCCTTCCGCTGTGGGCTATCAACCGACTCTTAGTACTGAAATGGGTTCGTTACAGGAAAGAATTACTTCTACAAAAGAAGGGTCCATAACTTCGATTCAAGCAGTTTATGTACCTGCAGACGATTTGACCGATCCCGCTCCTGCCACGACATTTGCACATTTAGATGCTACTACCGTACTATCAAGAGGACTGGCCGCCAAGGGGATCTATCCAGCGGTGGATCCATTAGATTCAACGTCAACTATGCTCCAACCTAGAATCGTTGGCGAAGAACATTATGAAATTGCGCAAAGAGTTAAGGAAACTTTACAACGTTACAAAGAACTTCAGGATATTATAGCTATCCTTGGGTTGGACGAATTATCTGAGGAAGATCGTTTAACTGTAGCAAGAGCACGAAAAATTGAGCGTTTCTTATCCCAACCTTTTTTCGTAGCAGAAGTATTTACAGGCTCGCCAGGAAAATATGTTGGTCTAGCAGAAACAATTAGAGGGTTTCAATTGATCCTTTCCGGAGAATTAGATGGTCTTCCTGAGCAGGCCTTTTATTTGGTAGGTAACATCGACGAAGCTACCGCGAAAGCTATGAACTTAGAAATGGAGAACAAATTAAAGAAATGACCTTAAATCTTTGTGTACTGACTCCTAATCGAAGTGTTTGGAATTCAGAAGTAAACGGAATCATTTTACCTACTAATAATGGACAAATCGGCGTATTACCAAACCATGCTCCTACTGCCACAGCGGTAGATATAGGGATTTTAAGAATACGCCTTAACGACCAATGGTTAACAATGGCTCTGATGGGCGGTTTTGCTAGAATAGGCAATAATGAGATCACTATTTTAGTAAATGAGGCTGAGAAGGGTAGTGACATTGATCCACAAGAAGCTCAGCAAACTCTTGAAATAGCAGAAGCTAACTTGAGGAAGGCGGAAGGAAAGCGACAAGGAATTGAAGCAAATTTAGCTCTCAGACGAGCTAGGACACGAGTAGAAGCTAGCAATACGATTTCGTAACCAGTGAGTGCGTCCAAATAATCAAAAGAAATTCTGTTTATACAATAGAAATTCTGTTTATACAATTTTTATCTATAGAATCTATATATAGAAGATATCATACATATCTTATTTGTATTTTATTTGATTTAATCAACAAAATACAAATAAAAATAGGATTCTGATACAACGAAAAAAAAAAACGAAATAGAAAAATTTTTAATTAAAATAATGATAATAATTTAATTTTATTAGTCTTAATAATCCGAGGGTGAGTAGAAAAACTTATTAGATACCGGAGTGAAGGGTATCTAATAAGTTTTACCTACTATTGGATTTGAACCAATGACTCTCGCCGTATGAAAGCAATACTCTAACCACTGAGTTAAGTAGGTCTTTTATCATTACAAGGAGGACTAAATATAACCATTCCATAGATTGATTATAAATCCAATATTGCTTATAAGCAATATCAATCAAACAGATCGAAGAGTGGATTGTGGAATATTTATCTTGACAAGAA